GTCTAATGAAAAGAGTAAAGAAAAAAAAGACCTTTTTCATTGAAAGATTGACTATCCAATTAATTTGGAAATAACGACAAGATTATTAGTAATCACTGCCTCTCTTGCTAAAGTTCATATCCATATCGAAAGTATTTGAATAAAAACATAAGAATATGTATACTGTACACCTTATTTTATTATGTTATTTCCTTGGGATTGTAGTTCAATTGGTCAGAGCACCGCCCTGTCAAGGCGGAAGCTGCGGGTTCGAGCCCCGTCAGTCCCGATGGATCCAAATCCAATAAAAAAATACAGCAATTCATCTTCCATTTTTCTGTTCTGTGAAAGAAAGTACAAAGAGTAGAATTTCATTGCCAACAGGAATCCCTTTTCTTTTTATCTTTTTATTTTTTTAATTTCTATTGTTTGGCTTTGTTTGGAACCAATGATAAGTGTAAAAGCGGTTAGATGATACTTCATCAAATGATTGTACAAGGAGGGCGCTAGTTTATAGAAAGAAAGGGTGGAAAAGAATGAAAAATATAAATCAAAGTGGGGTTTTTGATTGTATCAAAATTGACTTTGGAATTCGATATGGATAAAAGATCTTCCTATGTTATATTATTCAATTCTTGACGATGAATCAATTTGTCAGATATTGTTATTCATGATATTGATCCGATTCGATTATATCTCGATGTAATTCATCTCATTGAATTTATAGACAAAAGATTTATTATCTCTATGGGATTAAATCCCGAGTTATTGCGAATTAAAGAAAAACGAAAGGATGAAATTATGGAAGTAAATATTCTCGCATTTATTGCTACTGCACTGTTCATTCTAATTCCTACTGCTTTTTTACTTATAATATACGTAAAAACAGTAAGTCAAAGTGATTAATTTAAATTAAACTTGTGACTTTTTAGTTTTTATCAATGATTGAAGAGAAGAAATAAAATAAAAAGGATTCAAATTTCACGTTTTAAATGAAATCATCGAACTAGAATCAGCAGTATTCTATGAGATACTAGATAGTATGGTAGAAAACGATTTTTCTACCATACTAGTATTATTATTGTACTGTACTGTATAAAGTTTGCTGTATGACGATACAGGTTAATTTAATATATATCAATTGACATTATATAGATATAAATTCCATATAGAATGTACATAGTGTCATGTCCCAATCCTATTTCTTTGCTTCATCTATTTCTATTTGATTTATTTGATTTGTGTTGATTCCAATCAATTTGAAATAATCGAAAGACAGCTCTTACTCTTACGATTCTAATTCCTAGATTTCTTATCTTTTTTAATATGAATTCCGATATCCATTGAAAAAAAGAATCAAATCAATGAAAGAAAAAGAGGTATGGGTATAATAAAAGAAAATCAAGTAATCTTCTTGTTAGCATTCCAACAAAGAAGTAATTGATTAACCAGTTGACAGAGTATCCAGAGGTTCCATGGGAACTTCTTCGGATTTCGAAAAGGATTAATAAACCTCACCAATTTTAACCCTTCAACCATTATATGAAATGAAAAAAAAGACCAGCATAAATAAAATTTTTAAAATAATAAAACAAATGGTAAGTGCGCAATATGTGACTTGCCCAAGACAATATTTTCTTATGTGTAGTATCTCCTTGTACAACCACTATGTCTATGTTGTTTCCCGTAAAAAAGTGTATCCACGTAATGTAATAACAGAACTCTTTTCTCTTTGAAGAGGAAAGACGGAAAAAAATAACAAATAAAAAGTAAAAAAAAAAGTAAAGTATATAAAAGGCTTTCGTTCTTACTCTTACTCATTGTCGATATAGAAAATTTATGAAGAATTCGATTGGAAAAGATTTCATACCATTTGGAGTACTTTCGAAATACGAACATAGGAATAATTGAAATATTTGTTTGATTGAAAGAGTTCATATGTTATTTATAGAATACATTACTCCACTAGAATCCAATACATATAACTTCGAAATGAAAATTTTTTGAAATTCAATTTTTAAATTGAAATAGTGAATTAAAAAAAAAAGTCTTTGCAGAACGATCTATAAAAAAAATTGATACAGTTTGATTCCTAAACTCAATTAGTAGTACTTCTAGAGTCCACTTCTTCCCCATACTACGAGTGAAAGGGAAAATGTAAAGACTACCATTAAAGCAGCCCAAGCGAGACTTACTATATCCATGTGAATTATGTCCTCGATCTCTATGAAGGAATTATTCAATTATTGTTTACTAATAATAGTAGAATTACCAGCGCAGAGTCAAAAGGGGGTTCTGATCCAACACCATTGATGAAAAAATCCAATAAATCCAATTAGACCAAGTTCTAATGATTATACTAAAAGATCTCTAGTATAATCGGAAAACATTAAGTACAAGCAAAATAGGCAGAGACAGCCCTTGAAGTCTCAAAAGTATCAAAGGAATGTTAATAATATGTCAGAATAATAAGACCTATTCTTTCTTTTGTCGCCCTTCATTTCATTAATTCAAAAGTATA